CCAAAGGATGCAGTCAATACAGCCAAAACCACACCTGTGACCCAAGTTAATTCGCGGGGTTTTTTAAATCCACCTGTGAGATACACACGAAATACGTGCAGGATCATCATTAGAACCATCATACTTGCTGACCATCGATGAACTGATCGGATTAACCAACCAAAGTTGGCCTCAGTCATTATGTATTGAACAGAGGAAAAAGCCTCTGTAACGGTTGGACGATAGTAAAAAGTCATAGCAAAACCTGTAGCGACTTGTACTAGAAAACAAGTAAGTGTAATTCCCCCTAAACAATAAAATATGTTGACATGAGGAGGAACATATTTACTAGTTATATCATCTGCAATTGCCTGAATCTCGAGACGTTCCTCAAACCAATCATATACTTTATTGAGATAGGTAACCCCCGGGACTCCCCCTCCGAGAACCGTATATGAAAATTTCATCTCGTACGGCTCAAGCAGAAACACACAAATACTCATTTCAACGGATATAAAAAAAAGTGCAAAACTTCATTAGCCGCTGGATTGGGTCGATTTGCCTTGAAGATATGAAATAAGAAAAATCCAGAATCTCTTCTTTGTGATGATAATGCCAAAAAATCTCAAGTTGGCTCATGTGTCTTTCCTTTCTTTATGTTGATCATTACAGGCCTCTTGAATTTTCTCTTCCCTATTTTGGATTTATTGTTTTCTGTGCGTAATGCAGATTTACTCTTTTTTTTTACTATGTAATAAATGATAGTAATTTTCTGATAGAAATTATCTTGTTGAGATCCTATGAATCCATTGAATTGAAACCTTAGATTCATACTAGAGCCACGATGATTTAGTCTCAAGCTAAACAAAACGCAAGGGTTCTCCGAATAAGAACCGCTTGACGATCACTTATTGAATGAATGGGTGTAATGACTCAACAAAATCGAGAGAAAAAAAAGAGTTGTCCTTTGGTCAAAATAAATCTGAAGGAAGAAAATTCGTTTTATTAAGAAATACTTGTATTTTTTTGAGTCCGGTTGCGAGGTCTGAATAGTGAGTATGAATCATAGTTGAAATTTTTTTCTTGATCTATTCTATCTATTTCGTGTTCCAGGTACTAGAATAAATATCCGACGAATTAGAATCATCTTGATAGAGATAACAGGCCCTTTCTATGTATTATCAATAGGATCAATTATAACAAGTCACACACTCATATTCCAGAAAAACCGAAACAAATAAATTCCACGGTCGAACTACCAGAATGTCTAGAAATGCAAAGCTTAAGTAAAGTGGAAAGGCATTTTTGGATGGAAAGACTATGACTTCATAGTTATTATAAACCTAACTCATTGAAATTCCGTCCAGTAAAACAGAAGAATTATAAATTTCTAAAATGATAGATAGGAATATCGCGAATAAAGCCATTGCGACCCCCATAAATGGAGTAGTCCCCCAACCCGGAGCTACTTTACCATATTCCGAATTCAAGGGTTTCAATAAATCACCTACAGCAGTTCGTCTTGGCCCAGATCTAGAACTATCCTCAACGGTTTGTGTAGCCATAAAATTCTATTTAATGATTGGTTGAGATCTGTTGACTTTGTATACTATTCCGTTGTAGTTGTAAATAAAGGATCTTTTCGTGGATCCATTGTAATCTTGAGATTATCTAAAAATGGAAACAGCAACTTTAGTCGCCATCTCCATATCTGGTTTACTTGTAAGCTTTACTGGGTACGCCTTATATACCGCTTTTGGGCAACCCTCTCAACAATTAAGAGATCCATTCGAAGAACACGGGGACTAATTAAAGTAATGAGTCTCCCAATATGGGAGACTCATTACTTTAATTGAATTATTTCATTTTTTTAGTTGGAACCCTAGGTGGTTCTCGAAAAAAGATAGCGAAAAAAATTATCCCTAAAGTCGAGACTAAAAGGAATGTATAAACCAATGCTTCCATAGATTCGATCGTGGTTTACAATTATAACTTTCACACCTATTCATTTGGGATCATTTACCATATAAAGAAAGAAAAAGAGTCAAAGAAAAGATGGTGAGATTTTTCTGGCACCCCATGTTAAATCAAAAAAAGAGAGGTGAAAGATACCATAGCAATGTCGTATCAAACTACTTGTCTCCTTGTAGTTGGATCTCCAACTTTTTGGAATGTTCCAAATTCCACTTGAGCATCCAAGTCTGGATCAATACCAGCAAAAACATCTCGGAACAAGGTTCTAGCGCCATGCCAAATGTGTCCGAAAAAGAAGAGCAAAGCAAACGTAGCATGCCCAAAAGTGAACCAACCCCTTGGACTGCTGCGAAAAACACCATCCGATTTCAAAGTAGCCCGATCTAATTCAAAAATTTCACCTAATTGGGCACGTCTCGCATATTTTTTTACAGTAACAGGATCAGAATAACTTACTCCATTAAGTTCGCCACCATAGAACTCCACAGTTACGCCTACTTGTTCAACACTATATTTTGATTCTGCTCTTCTAAAAGGAACATCAGCTCTCACAATTCCGTCTTCATCTACCAAAACTACCGGAAATGTTTCAAAAAAAGTAGGCATACGACGTACAAAAAGCTCGCGTCCTTCTTTATCTCTAAAGACGGGATGTCCTAACCATCCAACAGCTATTCCATCTCCATTGTCCATTGAGCCTGCTCTGAATAATCCCCCCTTTGCCGGATTATTACCAATATAATCATAAAAGACTAATTTTTCGGGAATTTTAGACCAAGCTTCCGATAAACTAAGATTTTCGGCTAGCCCATTGCTAACTCTTCGATATATTTCTTGCTGAAAGTATCCCTGATCCCACTGATAACGAGTAGGACCAAATAATTCGATTGGGGTAGTTGCTGACCCATACCACATAGTTCCAGCAACAACGAAAGCTGCAAAAAAAACAGCAGCGATACTACTGGAAAGTACAGTTTCAATATTACCCATACGTAATCCTTTGTATAGACGTTGAGGCGGACGGACACTAAGATGGAATAGACCCGCTAATATGCCCAATGTACCCGCAGCAATATGATGAGAGGCTATTCCCCCCGGAATAAAAGGATCAAAACCTTCTGCGCCCCACGCTGGATTTACAGCTTGTACTTTTCCAGTTAGTCCATAAGGATCGGACACCCATATCCCAGGACCATACAAACCCGTTACATGAAATGCGCCGAAGCCAAAGCAAGCCACCCCTGCGAGAAATAAATGAATTCCAAAGATCTTGGGCAAATCCAAAGAGGGTTTTCCCGTCCGCTCATCACAGAATATTTCTAGGTCCCAATATACCCAATGCCAGATAGCTGCCAAGAAGCACAAACCAGAAAACACAATATGCGCCCCCGCCACACCTTCATAACTCCAAATACCCGGATTCGTTATAGTTCCTCCTGAAATACTCCAACCACCCCACGAATTGGTTATTCCTAAACGAGTCATGAAGGGGATGACGAACATACCTTGTCTCCACATTGGATCCAGAACGGGGTCAGAGGGATCAAAAACCGCTAATTCGTATAAAGCCATCGAGCCGGCCCAACCAGAAACTAGAGCTGTATGCATTATATGAACCGAAAGCAATCGACCCGGATCATTCAATACGACAGTATGAACACGATACCAAGGCAAACCCATGGAAATACCCCTTTATCAAAGAAAAATAGACACTATGTCACTTTATTTTATCGCATTGGAAAAGACTATCCATATACTATGTACCTAACCTTTCCAGGAGATTCTGTATCAGAAAGGGTTAATATTTATTTCATTCCATTGAAAATAAGGGACCAATTCTGTTCGTAAGAACAAAGAGAAGCAGATCTATTCTATACTCGATAAGTACCAATATGCAATGGGTGGGTTGGTCCTATTTGGGGGAAACGAAGGGATAGATACTTGTTTGTTTATCATTCGAAATGATCGATCCCTTTTTCTTTATTCATTCTGTCTTACTTTCTTTATATGTATAATCTTTCAATCTATGTATTAATATAGAATAAGGAGAAAAAGAAATGAAGACAATAAACTGCGGATTCTTTCCCTTCCATTCTTATGTTTCCATATTAAAGTGAAGTATCTTACTTAATTTTTTTCTTTAATTTAATGCCCGTTGGTGTTCCAAAAGTACCTTTTCGGATTCCCGGAGATGAAGAAGCGACTTGGGTTGACTTATAGTGCGGCTTGTCAGACATATTGGGCCATATGGGATTTACCCGTTGTCTCCCCCGATCGAGATATCCTCTCTTTCACCCAAGAAAGATTGTATTGAATTGAGTAAACTATCAATCATTCGGAGCGTGAAGTGCAATTAATTAGAGAAATTTCTATGGGGGATCTATATTATCGAATTTATGGTTTACTTGGATTGATAAAGTATCCAGGCTCCGTTCAGAAAATACCAAATCGGTAACAAATGTGTACGATTACCAGTTGTATCATAAAGGATTCCTATGCTTACTATAGGAGTGATCCCAAATTGGCTAACAATGGAATGGTATGATGAATACATCAACTAATTTGTGAAAAGCAAGACAGGAAAAGAATTAAAAAAAAGTCATACCAAAAAAAGAGGTACTGGGCCCATTTGCCCTATATGTGCAAATGGAATTCGGACGGATCTTTTCCCGGAGTAGATCATAAACCTAAAAAAAAGGAAAGGGCTCATTCAGGAACAAGAAAATACCATCGTGATTTGAATCTCGACGAAACAATACATCAATGAGAGGTTAGTTTAATAAGTTCGGTAAATTCTTTTTTTTGGAGGGAAGAGGGCCAAAACAAAACCCATCTCCTTCTTTTGTAATAGAGGACCTTCATTAAAAAACTGTTACAGAAAAAAGAAATAAAACAGGAATCGACACATTGATTCTTTATTTTTTCGCAATTTTTTTGAACCGTATGGATCCAAAGGTGCACGTACGGTTCTTAAGGGATAGAATTTTGTCCTAAACAATCGACTTTATCGAGAAAGAACACTTTTTTTAGGCCAAGAGGTTCGTTGCGAGATCACAAATAATATTACGGGTCTCATGGTATATCTCAGTATAGAAGATGGAATTAGCGATCTTTTTTTGTTTATAAACTCCCCCGGCGGGTGGATAATGTCAGGAATGGCCATTTTTGATACGATGTCAACGGTGACACCAGATGTTTATACAATATGCATCGGAATAGCCGCATCCATGGCGTCTTTCATTCTGCTAGGAGGCGAACCCACCAAACGTATAGCATTCCCTCACGCTAGGATTATGCTTCACCAACCTGCTAGTGCTTATTATCGGACAAGAACAGGGGAATTTGTCCTAGAAGCGGAAGAATTAACGAAAGTTCGCGAAATGATCACAAGGGTTTATGTACTAAGAACAGGCAAGTCTTTTTGGGTTATATCCGAAGACATGGAAAGGGATGTTTTTATGTCAGCAACAGAAGCCAAAGATCATAGAATTGTGGATATTGTAGGGGATGAAATGATTGAGGAGAACAGATTCAACGAGACTGAGCCGGTGTGGGATCCAGAACTGTTTAAGAATTGGTAGTGACAGGATTTCGTGTAAATCTATTTTAAACCATAATTCGGTTCTTCTGCGATTTGATAGAAAATCGAAATGCTTCATGATGACCAATCAATCATCAGGTTAAGATCGATCTAAACCAATCTATTTTATTCTATATACATATATACATACGACATGCCAACCGTTAAACAACTTATTAGAAACGCAAGACAGCCAATACGAAATGTTAGAAAATCGGCCGCTCTTAAAGGATGTCCTCAGCGTCGAGGAACATGTGCTAGGGTGTATGTGCGACTCGTTCAGATAACAAATAAGACAATTTTTTCAGTATCAATGACCGGTACCAATGAATAGGATAGATAAACTCTATGCTATATTTATATGGTATATGGAATTTATGGTTTCCATTGGTGCAAATCCAATCATCTAGATTGGAAATAAGAAGCAATTCCCCATTGGTAGCAAATGGTTATCCATTAAGCGGAGGAAATAGTAATAAAAAGAAAAACGCTTATGCTCCTTTATCTTGAAAGAACGGACTAACAGGGTCAGCTACCTAGCCAACTTTCATAATTAAATGCCGTCACTGTATGGATAACTCTTATTGTGAAAAGAGCTATTTACTGTATAATGGATAGGTAGAGCCAAAGAATGTGAACTATACAAGTTCACAATACCTTTTGATGAAATGAAAGAAAAGGCTCCGGTGTATAGAGAGGGCCTCACCGTTTAAGAGGTAACCATAGAAACGATGGAACCCACTATTTTTTTTTAGTATCGTTATAATTTGTTATTTCCATGCGAAATAACTGAAAGGAATAGAATATAAAATCGTGGTTGGGAAGGTCATAGTAGCAAAAGCCATTGGAATTGATATTTTATATATCGGAATAATCCGTTTTGTTATTAATGGGGGAGGGAAAAGGATGGCTAAAAGAAGAGAAATCAATTAGTTATTCATTAAGGGTTAATTTGATTCAATGACCAGAGTTCCGCGAGGATATACAGCTCGGAGACGCCGAACAAAAATGCGTTCATTTGCCTCAAGCTTTAGAGGGGCTCATTCAAGACTTAATCGAACGATTACTCAACAGATAAGGAGAGCTTTCGTTTCCTCCCATCGAGATAGAGGCAGGCAAAAGAGGGATTTTCGTCGTTTGTGGATCACTCGGATAAATGCAGCAACTCGGATAAATAAAGTATTCGATAGTTATAGTTATAGTAAATTAATACACAATCTGTACAAGAAGGAATTGATTCTTAATCGTAAAATGCTTGCACAAGTAGCTGTATCAAATCAAAATAGTCTTTACATGATTTCCAATAAAATAAAGATCATCAAATAAAGGGATTCTAAAGTAATATACAGGAATGATTAAAACAGAATTCCCCGGAGAAGGAACTCCGGGAAGATAAAATAAATTAAGATTTAATAAGTAGTAGGAATGAACGAACATGTTGCAATAAAAAAGTATTTCTTCCCCATTTTGGTTTCTTATAACAAACACAAGAATCAAATCTGGATTATAGGCTCGGCCCTTTCGAATAAAACATCAATCTGAGCTTAAGTTCCAATTGGAGCTTCTTAAGTTCCGATTGGAATTGAAGTTTTGAGTCAATTGAGGAATATGTCTATTTTGTCTGGTTCTAGGACCAGTAGTTCTTGAAATTGACTGGGCTCTCTTAAATTGAAATTGCTTCTCATTGTTAAGAAAAGGTAACAAAGATAAAATACGAGCTTGTTTTATAGCAATAGTAATTAATCGTTGTTGTTTCAAGGTCAATCTATTTACTCGTCTCGATAATATTTTTCCTTGTTCACTAATAAATCGATTAATTAAACTCATGTTTCTATAATCGATTCGATCCCCCAATCCAATTGGAGGACGCCTACGAAAAGTTTGTTTGGATTTACGAAAAGTTTGTTTGGATTTACGAAAAGGTTGCTTGGATTTACGAAAAGGTTGCTTGGATTTACGAAAAGGTTGCTTGGATGTATCCATGATTTATTCCTTATCTCAAAAAAAATTTCTATTTCTTTATTTTATTCATATATTATCTATGAATATCCTCTATACATAGGAAATAATATCTACCTGAAATCAGATTTGATCTCTATATTATATATCTATTATATGTGTTATATATTCTATATGTTAAGTTCTTACTCTTCCTGTTCTTTGGAAAGATCGAACACACGATGCGCCTATTTCTTTATTTCTTCATGAGTCGTATGCTTGCGACAATAACGACAAAATTTTCTCAATTCTAATTGGCTAGGTGTATTGCGGCGATTCTTTTGAGTAATATATCTAGAAATCCCCGGCGATTTCTTATTGACACCCTTTTGAACACAACTGATACATTCCAAAATAACCCCGATTCTAACATCTTTCCCCTTGGCCATGAACCTCCTTTCGATTTTGGATCGACTTAACTTAACTCTTCTATTTTCGATCCGAACCGAAGAAGAAGAAAAAAAATCAATAGAAGTTACTAACTCAAAATTATATTTCTAAAGATTTTGTTGTAATTATTGTAATTATCTAATTAATAGAAATATGTATTAAATTAATAGAAATATGTATTAATAGAATCCAATAGAATAAAAAATTCTGAAATTATTAAGTTAAGTAATAAAAAATAGAGAAATAATTAAGGAATACAATCTTTTTCGAACTCGCAATGATTTTTATTCGAAATCCTTTCATTTAAGTAGCTTCTTTCTATGCTATGATTTCTGGGATCTGCCTTAGCCTGGATACCCCTTTTAATTGAATTTCGGTTTTCAAAAATTCTATTTTTTGGATTTACTGAATTTTTTATGATTATGAGATTCAATACACCTTTTCTTTCTTTTTCCTTCCTATACTAAAGAATTGAAAAGGGAAAATTTTCGTCATGTCATATGGAATTCTATTCTTCGCATATCAATAACTAGAATGAAAAAAAAGGGAATGACAAAGCATCTGGGAATAAACGATTAATTTCTATCAATAGACCTGCTAAAGCCCCAAACCATAGAGTACTTAGCACGGGTGCTACAGAGAGATATGTTTTTATATCCCGCATTGAAAATCCTCCTTCCTTATTGGAATACATATATGGTCAGATGCTCTAGGTCAAGATCATTTGTATTTCTTTTGTTTAGGCGAAATTCCTAACTAAAAAAACGAAAATAAATATATATATAGAATAAAGCATATAGACGAGATTTTCCTGTCCCTAAAAAAGAAAAAGATGACCCCTTCTTCCTGTACATTACCAATAAATAGTCATTTTTCTTTTATACGTTAGATTGGATTTTTGATGTCTATTATTCCTTGATTATATGAGAACAAAAAGAAGAAATGACAAGAAAGTTGTATATAGATAGAGAAAGAGAAGAAAATTACGATGTGGAAAACAAGACAAGAATTGTGTACAATGGCATTGTACAACAATTTTGAAAAGGGATGTAGCGCAGCTTGGTAGCGCGTTTGTTTTGGGTACAAAATGTCACAGGTTCAAATCCTGTCATCCCTACCTATTACTTCCCCTATTGGCAGTAGCGAGGGATTAATTGAGATCCATTAAAGTGGGGTATAATCTGGCATTTGCGGATACTATACATATGTGAGATGTGTTAGGAGTAGAAAAAGGATTTTTTTGAAAGCGCTCTTAGTTCAGTTCGGTAGAACGTGGGTCTCCAAAACCCGATGTCGTAGGTTCAAATCCTACAGAGCGTGATTCCATCTATCTTATGTCGAATCACAATAAAATAACTTAACAAAACAAAGTAGAATTGCAACTACAATTTGACCTCCTCTCTGGAGGAGGTCAATCAAAAAAGAAATGTTACTCAATCAAAGATCCAACTGATCACCACGCCTGTATTGCAAATACGCAGTCACAAATAATCCCGCTAAAGTAATAGGAATTAGGCCTAAGACGATTCCAAATAGAAAAACTTCAATCATTTCGGTTTGTTCGAGGGGATAAAAAAAAGAGGTACGATCTATCCCTAAATATTAATCTGAATTATCCACGAATCTCAATGACCAAGAAAAGAATTTGGTAATTAGTGTGGAAAAGAACCGTAGAATACCAGGAATCCAAAAGAAATATTTTTATGACTTATTCATTCAATTCATTTCAAATAAGACGTATCTTGTTCAAACCAATAAATAGAGCTGGGGTTAGAGTTAAAGCAGCCAGTAGAAAACCAAAATAACTAGTTATAGTAAGCATGAAAGGGTGAAATTAGATTTGTTTTTTTACTACACTACATATGTTGGTAAAGCACTTACCTAAGTTTCCTTTTTCCAAAATACGATGGTAATAAAATAAAAACCAATTAACAGAATTTGTTTAGTTGCAATAGAAAATTTGTAATTCATCGGTTATTATAGATAATACTAAAAAAAAGATAGAGTGAGATACGGAAGTAGAAAATAAAATGGATTCATCAAATGTAACATCGGTCCCTAATTCCGAATCAACAGATT